TTTCTGTTCTTTATTACTTTAACAAAATAAGATGAAATTTTACCTAACTACGTCTATGAAATAGCCATATGGCTATTTCATAGACTATGAACAAAGACCGAGAATTCTGTTTTATCTATATACACAATATCCTAATATAAATAGAATATATAGAAACAGAAGAATAATGAATAGCTTGAGACGATCCGGGTCCCTTTCGATAGATGTCCAAATCCGTACCAAAATCCGACTGATTACAAAACAGCCTATGGCCATCATCATTTCTAGGGAAGGATTCCTGTAAATTAGGAATGTTCGACCGTCCGGCAATTTTATGTATTCATAGAAAGGGCCGGTCGAGTAAATCCAACCACCTAATGCTCGAGTCAGGTCAGAAGTCTTCGGCAGTATGAATCTAGCTAATTTTATGCTGACCCGTAATCGAGCAAAGAGGAATGCTCGATTCAGGTCAGAAGTATTAACTAGTATCCACGTTGTTATTGTTATTGCCAAGTTCAACAGACCACAAAAGACCACTAGTTGGGGGTTTTTAACTATTTCTAATACTATTTTATATGAGATAGTATATAGCTGATAGACAACCAGTTTTAGCTTTTGACCCGAAATTCGGGCAAGCCACTTGCACTGGCCAATGAAAATAGAAGCCTCTTTCTTGATTATACGTAGCCATGAGTTTTCTCCCATATAAAGTTGCTCCTTTTTTTATCCCTATTTTGATTTTGATTTTAATATATATTTCAACCAACTCATTAATTTAGTTGGTTGAAATATAGTAAGATGGGGACCCACCACCCACCCTAGAGCATAAGCTCTATTTTATCGGATTCTACGTGCATAATCCGAGCCTATTTTCCAAATAATCAAGCCTTCCTCACTACGAGTGCTAGTCATCATCTTATTGATCAGCTTAGTACTAACTGGACTAATTTTAGTACTAACTAGATTCCAAAGCTTAGTACTAACTGGACTAATTTTAGTACTAACTAGATTCCAAATTTTACAAATATCAATTGTGACTGGCTGAAAAATGTGAAAATGGAAGTTCCCCCTAGAAAAGAATAGGTTGACGAAGATATGGAATCTCATTTTTTTCCTCTCCTTTTATTTTTATTTAGTTTATTCCAATATCTTTTTGTCATTTATCCCCACACTTTTTTATTGACAAATTTATTGACAAAAAGATACCAAGTATCCTGGAATAGCAATAATTAATTGTTCCGATGGAACAAAGATATTATTAAGGAATAGAATTCAAATAGATATACTAAATCCTTAATAACATCGATTGTGTTGTCTAGTAATGAGCTGGTTAAGCTGGGGTCAACCCCCCTAAATGATATAGAACGAGATGAGTCAAAAATATAGGAACTAGAGTGGTTTATTTCTTGCCTATCTAAAAAGTTCTTCGGTAGCTGGTTTCTCCTATCATTGTTTTAGTCCTCCCATTCGGTCTTTTAAGCGGGTTAAGATCAATCCTAACCTTACTATATAGATAAGATTTAGCGAAATAATTCATGGATATATCGATATATCCATGAATTATTTCGCTAAATCTTATCTATATAGCGAATTATGGAAAATAAAAAAATCTATGAATTGGAACTTCTAAAAAAAAAATCGAAGAATTTTTTTAGAATTACAATCCCCATAAACACCAATAAAAAAGATAACCAATTTAAGACCCGTGGATTTTTAGAAGCACTTCTAAAAAGTTCTAAAAGAACCGGTCCTAATTCCCGTCCGAGGCGATCTAGGTCGGTGTGCCGCCTGGTGAATTCAGGCACTATTCCACGCACGAATCGATTAAACATCTTTATCCTCATCCTCCC